AATAAATAATTAAATAATAAAGAATAAAGAGCCTCGGGTTAATAAAAACTGAGGAGATTGACTCGGGAACGAATTTTGCCGGAAGCTCCATTGCAGAGTTCAGGCCTAACCATTAATGGAGAAGCTATGGGAACGACGAAACCTGTGACTGCATAGGATTCTATTGAAAACGAATCCTAATAATTCATTGGGTGGGATGGCGGAACGAACCAAGAAAAAATTGATTTATTCTGAGAGGTGTCATGAATTGACCCTACGAATGAAAGAGTCAATATTCGCCCGCGAAACCTTTATTTATTGGATTACAATTTTGGGCGTGATTCGATAGAGGTAAAAATAAGGATTCATTATATTATACGTTATATTCTAAAAAAAGAAGCATTTTTTATATTTTCTATATCTATCTATATCTAATAATATACACGTCCAGCTGTGTATTTTGTATAGACATCTTCCTTTGTAACAAATTAAATATGTAACAAATTAAATATCAATAAAAGCCATTCATTACTTATATATACTTATATTATTAACTCATAATTACTTATATTATTATTTATTATTATAATTATACATGTGTATCTGTAATATTATTGAATCGTTTCATTCGCGAGGAGCTGGATGAGAAGAAACTCTCATGTCCGGTTCTGCAATAGAGATGGAATTAAGAAACAACCATCAACTATAACCCCAAAAGAACCAGATTTCGTAAACAACATAGAGGAAGAATGAAGGGAATATCTTGTCGAGGCAATCATATTTGTTTCGGCGGATACGCTCTTCAGGCACTTGAACCCGCTTGGATCACAGCTAGACAGATAGAAGCGGGGCGGAGAGCAATGACACGATATGCGCGTCGTGGTGGAAAAATATGGGTACGTATATTTCCCGACAAACCTGTTACAGTAAGACCTACCGAAACACGTATGGGTTCGGGAAAGGGATCCCCCGAATATTGGGTATCTGTTGTTAAACCGGGTCGAATACTTTATGAAATGGGCGGAGTATCAGAAACTGTAGCCAGAGCAGCTATTTCAATAGCTGCGTACAAAATGCCTATACGAACTCAATTTGTTATTTCACGATAGGGATGTAGAACTAAACAAAAGGGATATTGAGGATGAAAAAACAACCGCAGGTTTATTTTTTTCTGGACGGACAATATTTCTTTTTTTCCTTCATCCTTTGCATTGAAATAACAGATTCAAATAAAAAATATATGATTCAACCTCAGACCCTTTTGAATGTAGCGGATAACAGCGGAGCTCGAGAATTGATGTGTATTCGAATCATAGGAGCTGGTAATCACCGATATGCTCATATTGGTGACGTTATTGTTGCTGTAATCAAAGAAGCAGTGCCAAATATGCCTCTAGAAAGATCAGAAGTCATTAGAGCTGTAATTGTACGTACATGTAAAGAACTCAAACGTGACAACGGTATGATAATACGATATGATGACAATGCAGCGGTCGTCATTGATCAAGAAGGAAATCCAAAAGGAACTCGAGTTTTTGGTGCGATCGCTCGGGAATTGAGACAGTTGAATTTTACTAAAATAGTTTCATTAGCTCCCGAGGTATTATAAATACTAGTAGATGACACTATGATATAGTAGGCTATCTGAAATAGATCAAATTAATAGATTGTGTCTCACGCATATACTTTTTTAAATTTCCTAATTAAAAAAAAAAAAACAAAGAAAAAAGAAAAAAGGAAACATGTTGATTATATCAAAATTAGGAGGCACAAAAAATTATAGTCCGTTATGGGTAGGGACACTATTGCCGATATAATAACTTCTATAAGAAATGCTGACATGAATAAAAAAGGAACGGTTCGAATAGCATCTACTAATATCACCGAAAACATTGTTAAAATACTTCTACGAGAAGGTTTTATTGAAAATGTTCGGAAACATCAGGAAAATAACAAATATTTCTTGGTTTCAACCCTGCGACATAGAAAGACTAGGAAAGGAATATATAGAACCGTTTTAAAGTGTATCAGCCGACCCGGTTTACGAATTTATTCCAACTATCAACGAATTCCTAAGATTTTAGGTGGAATGGGAATTGTAATTCTTTCTACTTCTCGAGGTATAATGACAGATCGAGAAGCTCGACTAGAAAGAATTGGAGGAGAAATTTTGTGTTATATATGGTGATCCTCCTCCTCTGGTATCCTAATTTTATCTCTAACTTCCCATTTGTGAAATAGAGAGGAAAAGTGAGTTATATACCTCTTCCTTCATTAGTTGATACTTCAAGGGGGTTACCTAGAATGAAAGAACAAAAATTGATTCATGAAGGTTTAATTACTGAATCACTTCCCAACGGTATGTTCCGGGTCCGTTTAGATAATGAAGATCTAATTCTAGGTTATGCTTCAGGGAGGATTCGGCGCAGTTTTATACGGATACTACCAGGAGATAGAGTAAAAATTGAAGTAAGTCGTTATGATTCAACCAGAGGACGTATAATTTATAGACTTCGCAACA